TCCTGTGAGATACACACGAAATACGTGCAGGATCATCATTAGAACCATCATACTTGCTGACCATCGATGAACTGATCGGATTAACCAACCAAAGTTGACCTCAGTCATTATATATTGAACAGAGGAAAAGGCCTCTGTGACGGTTGGACGATAGTAAAAAGTCATGGCAAACCCTGTGGCTACTTGTACCAAAAAACATGTAAGTGTAATTCCCCCTAAACAATAAAATATGTTGACATGGGGAGGAACATATTTACTAGTTATATCATCTGCAATCGCCTGAATCTCAAGGCGTTCTTCAAACCAATCATACACTTTATTGGGATAGGGACTTAAACCCCCCCCCTAAGAACTGTATATGAGAATTTCATCTCATACAGCTCAAACAAAAACACACAAATACTGCTTTCAACGGATATAAATAGGATATAACTAAAAAGTCAAAACTTCTTAGCCGCTTGATTCGATTTGATTTGACACACACAGGTGAAATACACAAAATCCGTAAGATCTTCTTTGTGATGATAATGCCACAAAAATATCAAGTTAGCTTATACGTGTATTTTATTGTTACTTGGCCTCTTGAACCTTCTCTCTCCTATTTTTTATTTGTTATTTGATTTGTTCTTTTTTTATACATATTTTTATACAGAATAGTCATTATACTATAGTATAGTATTAGCTCTAGTTTTACTATGGAAATGATAGGAATTGTCTTGTTAAGATCCTATAAAATCAATTGAAACCTCAGATTTATACCAGAACCACGATGATTCAATTTTCCAAAGTTGTAAGCTAAACTCAAGGATTCTCTGAGTAGAACCCATTTTGCCATCACTTTCACTTATTTAATAAATTTATTTATTTAATAAATAAAATAGATGTAATAACTCAATAAAATAAAATATATATAAAAATAAAATAAAATATATATATAAATATATATATATATAAACAGTTTTATTTTATTAAAACGAAATAAGTCTTTCAAACTTGAAGGAAAAATTGTATTTCGAAAATACCTATTTTGTTTAGTTTAAAATTATTTTTTGAGCCCGGTCACGAGGTCTAAATATTGAGTATCAATCATAGTTCATAGTTCAAATAATTCTTGCCTTCCTCCATATATTCTGTGCTTCAGATACTAGGATAAATATCTGACAGTGTAGAATCATCTTGATAAAGATGACAGATTCATTTTCTGTATTATCAATAGGATCAATTTTAACAAGTCGCACACTCATATTCCGGAAATACCGAAACAAATGAATTCCACGGTCGAACTACCAAAATGATATATAAATCCGAGTTTTAAATAATTTTTAAAACCTAGTAAAAAACTTTATAGTTCTTAGAAACTTAATTTATTGAAATTCCATCTAGTAAGACCGAAGAATTATAAATTTCTAAAATAATAGATAAGAACACTGCAAATAAAGCCATTGCAACCCCCATAAATGGTGTAGTCCCCCAGCCCGGAGCTACTTTACCATATTCTGAATTCAACGGTTTTAATAAAGCCCCTACAGTAGTTCGTCTTGATCCAGATCTAGAACTACCCTCAACGGTTTGTGTAGCCATAAATCCTATTTAATTATTAGTATTAGTTGAAGATTTGTTGACTTTGTATACTATTCTGTTGTACTTGTAAATAAACATATGTAATCTTGAAATTTTCTAAAAAGAAAAATGGAAACAGCAACTCTAGTCGCCATCTCCATATCTGGTTTACTTGTAAGTTTTACTGGGTATGCCTTATATACTGCTTTTGGGCAACCCTCTCAACAACTAAGAGACCCCTTCGAAGAACACGGGGATTAGGAGATTTATTATTTTATTAAAGTAATGATCTTACCCTATAGGGTAAGATCATTACTTTAATAAAATAATAAAAATCATTTATTTTATTTTTTTAGTCGGAACCTTAGGGGGTTCTCGAAAAAAGATAGCGAAAAAAATGATCCCTAAAGTTGAAACTAATAGGAATGTATAAACCAATGCTTCCATAAATTCGATTAGGGTTTAGAATTATAGCTTCCGCATCTATTCATATACTATCATCACCATATTAACATATAAACAAGAAAAAAAAAGTAATAGTGATTCAAATCAAGAGTTTTACAATACCTTTATCAAATCTAAAATTACTCAAATAAAAATAGAGAGCAAAAGATAGCGGAGCAATCTTGTATCAAACTATCAAACAATTTGTTTTCGTGTAGTTGGATCTCCAACTTTTTGGAATGTTCCAAATTCTACTTGAGCATCTAAATCTGGATCAATACCAGCAAAAACATCTCTGAACAAGGTCCTAGCGCCATGCCAAATGTGACCAAAAAAGAAGAGCAAAGCAAACGAAGCATGCCCAAAAGTGAACCAACCTCTTGGACTACTACGAAAAACACCATCGGATTTTAAAGTAGCTCGGTCTAATTCAAAAATTTCACCTAATTGAGCACGTCTAGCATATTTTTTGACAGTAGTGGGGTCATTATAACTAACTCCATTTAATTCGCCCCCATAAAACTCAACAGTTACACCTACTTGTTCGACACTATACTTCGATTCTGCCCTTCTAAAAGGAACATCAGCTCTCACAATTCCGTCCCCATCCACCAAAACGACAGGAAATGTTTCAAAAAAAGTAGGCATACGACGTACAAAAAGCTCTCGACCCTCTTTATCTCTAAAGATAGGGTGCCCTAACCACCCAACAGCTATACCATCCCCGTTGTCCATTGAACCCGCTCGAAATAATCCTCCTTTTGCAGGATTATTACCAATGTAATCATAAAAAGCCAATTTTTCGGGGATTTTAGACCAAGCTTCCGATAAAGTTTGATTTTCAGATAACTCGGTGCTAACCCTTCGATATATTTCTTGCTGGAAGTACCCCTGATCCCACTGATAACGAGTAGGCCCAAATAATTCTATTGGCGTTGTTGCTGAACCATACCACATGGTTCCAGCAACAACAAAAGCTGCAAAAAAAACAGCCGCGATACTACTGGAAAGTACTGTTTCAATATTGCCCATACGTAATCCTTTGTACAGACGTTGAGGTGGGCGGACACTAAGATGGAATAAGCCTGCTAATATTCCCAATGTACCTGCAGCAATATGATGAGAGGCTATTCCCCCAGGAACAAAAGGATCAAAACCTTCCGCACCCCATGCTGGATTTACGGATTGTACTTTTCCGGTTAGTCCGTAAGGATCGGATACCCATATTCCAGGACCATACAAGCCTGTTACATGAAATGCGCCAAAACCAAAACAAGCCAATCCTGAGAGAAATAAATGAATTCCAAAGATTTTTGGCAAGTCTAAAGAGGGTTTTCCTGTACGCTCATCAGAGAATATTTCTAAATCCCAATACACCCAATGCCATATAGCTGCCAAGAAGCACAAACCAGAGAACACAATATGTGCTCCCGCCACACCCTCATAAGTCCAAATACCTGGATTAGTTATAGTTCTTCCCGAAATACTCCACCCACCCCATGAATTGGTTATTCCTAAACGAGTCATGAAGGGTATAACAAACATACCCTGTCTCCACATTGGATCAAGAACGGGATCAGAAGGATCAAAAACTGCTAATTCGTAGAGAGCCATCGAACCGGCCCAACCAGAAACTAGAGCTGTATGCATTATATGCACAGAAAGTAATCGCCCCGGATCATTCAATACGACAGTATGAACACGATACCAAGGTAAACCCATAGAAATACCCCTTTATCAAAGAAAAATAAACACTATGTAACTTTATCACATTTGGAAAGACTATTAGCTTTCAGTATCAATCAATTCTGTATAAAAATAAAAAAAAAAAGAGTTAATAAATTTTTTTTTTACGTTCCGTTCGAACTAACGAAACAATTCGGTTTGTAAGAACAAAGAGAAACAAATCTATTCTATACCCAATAAGTACCAATACGCAATGGGAGGAAATAGTAGGATTTGTCTTTAGGAAAATGAATGGTTAAATACTTATTTATCAAATGATTAATTTATATAATTTTTTTTTTTTAGTCTATTTGAATCGATAAAAAAAAAATGAAGACAATAAATCCACCGGTACGTTTCCACATTAAAGTGAAGTATATTACTTAATTTTTTTTTAATGCCCGTTGGTGTTCCAAAAGTACCTTTTCGGATTCCTGGAGAGGAAGATGCAGTTTGGGTTGACGTATAGTGCGACTTGTCAGATATATTGGGTCATATGGAATTTAACCCATTCTCTCCTCCAATCGAGATATCCTTTACTTCGCCCAAAGCCCAAAAATAATAGTGATTAAGCCATCAATCATTCGGAGCGTGAAGTGCAATTCAAAATTCAAGCAATTTGAAAAATTCAATATTATTGATTAGAGGAATTTATGGTTGACTTAAACCAAGAAAATAAAGTATTCAGGCCTCGTTCAGAAAATACCAAATTAGATATGTCCAATTACTATTTGTATTATAAATAGTATTATAAATAATTCTTATACTTTCTAGATTTCTTATACTTTCTTATACTTTCTAGATATAGATTATACTCGATATATATTATCTAAGTGATATCAAACTGATAATCAATAGTATATTAAATAGAAAGACAAACAAATTAGAAAAGAAAACCAATTGAAAATTGAAAAAAAAAAAACGAAGTGGTACTAATACTATTTGCTCTATATATGCAAATACAATTTGGAATTCAGATAGATTTTTACCCGGAGTAGAACACAAACCTAAAAGAATTGAAAAAGGCCCATTCAAGAACAAGAGAATGCATTGGGATTGGGATCTCGATAAAATAATACATCAATGAGAGCTTAAAAAAAGAAAAACAAACCCTTTTACTTTTATTACAAACATTACAACCCTTGTAAAAAAAAAAAATAGAACGGGAATCTACACATTGATTTTTTTTTCGCTATTTTTTTGGAACCGTATGCATCCAAAGATGCATATACAGTTCATAAGGATACTTTTTTCCTAATCAATCGACTTTATCGAGCGAGAGCACTTTTTTTGGGGCAAGAGGTTAATAGCGAGATTTCAAATCAACTTGTTGGTCTCATAGTATATCTTACTATAGAAGATAAGACTAAAGATCTTTATTTGTTTATAAACTCCCCTGGGGGATGGGTAATTCCAGGAATAGCCCTTTATGATATTATGCAATATGTGCCACAAGATGTGCATACAATATGTATGGGATTAGCTGCTTCAATGGGATCTTTCATTCTAGTCGGAGGAGAAATTACCAAACGTTTAGCATTTCCTCACGCTTGGCGCCAATGTTTTTTTTTAATAAAACTATGCCTTCACCATATTAAATATGAATATAAAATAGGAATACAATAAAATAAAAAATTAAAATAAAAAATAATAAGTAATAATAGCATGGCACTTCGAGTTCGATATAACCAAACCATTATTGGTTTTTCATAAAAAAAGATTTCATATCGAAATAGTAGTAAGTAGTATGAGACAAAGGTTATTTTGATTTGATCTTAGAACTAACTCGGAAGTACATTTTAGCGTCACAAACTGTTTTTCTTACAAACTAAAAGTCTCTTTTTAAAAATTTATCTTATGAAAGAAAGAGTATGAAAAAATTTCCTTATTTTATCGTATAAGTATAAAAAAGAAACCTTGGGATTGCTAAATTTAAATTACAGACGAGCTAAGTTAAATTTAACTTAAATATAGAAAGCAACAGAACCATCATAGTACTTTTGTTATTACTATAGAATACGAAAAGAAGGTTGGTAAATGGATCATCCCCATCAAATGAATTCTATTTTTTTTTATTTCTTTGATGCAGAAATTTAATTCCATTGTGAAGCCGTATGCAATGTACAAAAATGCCTGTACGGTTATTCTATTTTATTTTTTCTCACTTACTGTAATCCAATAGTATGAAAAGTATGAAAAAAATAAATAAAATAAAAAAAAAAAATAATAAGAAGAAAAAAAATAAAAAATAGAAGAATTATTCATAATGTTATATCAATATTATCAGGGTTATGATTCACCAACCTTCCAGTGCCTTTTATGAGGCACAAGCAGGGGAATTTATCCTGGAAGCAGAAGAACTACTTAGAATTCGTGAAACACTCACAAAAGTTTATGCACAAAGAACGGGGACTCCTTTCTCGGTTATATCCGAAGACATGGAAAGGGATACTTTTATGTCAGCAACAGAAGCCCAAGCTTATGGTATTGTTGATCTTGTAGGGATTGAAAATGAAAATGAAAATACTATGGATTTTGTATAAATCCATCATTGCATTTAAAAAATGAATTCCATTTTTTTTATTCGATATTAAATAGAAAAAATAATTCAGAATGATCAAACACGAGGTTAAGATGGATCTAAACCAACTCATTCTAATTCTAGAGTTATATATACTATATAATATGCCAACTGTTAAACAACTTATTAGAAACACAAGACAGCCAATAAAAAATGTTACGAAATCCCCAGCTCTTCGGGGATGTCCTCAGCGCAGAGGAACATGTACTAGGGTGTATGTGCGACTCGTTAAAATCATGAGCTCGAATAAATGAAACAATTTTTCTAGTATCAATGATTATTACCAATAAATAGGATAGATAGATTGGAAAAAGACATTTCCTTTTTACTTATAGATCTATCATATACCTAACCTATATTGGTTATAGAATTTTGCGTTTCCATTGGTGTAAACCCAATCGCCTCGATGTGAGTGAGATCAGAAGCAATTCCCCATTGGTAGCAAATGGTTATCCATTAAGCGGAGGAAATGATATTATAATAGGAAAAGGTTACACTTTTTTTTTATTCTTGAAAGAAAACGGACTAACAAGGTCAGCTACCTAGCCAACTTTTATAATTAAATGCCGTTACTGTATGGATAGCTCTTAGTGTGAAAAGACCTATTATTTTTAATAGATGGATAGAGCCAAAAAATCTTAACTATACAAGTTAATAATAATATTTTATTTGATTAAATGAAAATCAAAATGAGCTCCGGTGTATAGAGAGGATCTGGCCGTTTAAGAAGTAACTATAAAAACGATGGAACCCACTATCTTATTTTTTTGTTCGAATTTGTCATTTACAGGGTAAATTTCGGAAGGAATAAAAAATCGTGGTTTGGAAGGTCATAGTAGCAAAAGCCATTGGAATTGAATTGATATTTTATATATTGGAATAATCCGTTTTGTTTTTAATCAATTGGGTAAAGGGAAAAAAGAATGACTGAAAGAAGAAAAAACCACTTAGTTATTCATTAAAGTTTAAAAAGTTTAAAAGTTTAATTTGATTCAATGACCAGAGTTATACGTGGATATGCAGCTCGGAGACGTCGAAAAAAAATTCGTTTATTTGCATCAACCTTTAGAGGGACCCATTCAAGACTTACTCGAACGAGTATTCAACAAAAAACAAAAGCCTTGGTTTCTTCTCATCAAGATAGCGGCAAGAAAAAGAGGGATTTTCGTCGTTTGTGGATTACTCGAATAAATGCAGTAACTCGCTTTCGCGAAATTCGTCAAAGTAGGATATTCTATAGTTATAGTTATTTCATACACAATCTGTACAAAAATCAATTGTTTCTTAATCGTAAAATACTTGCACAAATAGCTATATCAAATAAGAATTGTTTTGACATGATTTTCAATAAAATTATCAAATAAAAAAGATTAGAAAATAATATAAATATATTATATAGAAATGATGAAAAGAAAATTCCCCGGAGAATAAACTCCGGGAAAATAGAAAAAAAAAAAAAAAATGAAGATAAAATGCAGAGTAGTAGGAATAGACGACAAACTTATTTTTTAATAAAAAAGATTTATCTTACTCTATTTCTTCTTATAACGCACAAGAATAGAATCTCTATTCTAATTCTAGGATTTTTTCAAACAAAAAAACATTAATCTAACTAAGTTTGATTTCAATTGGCATTTTTTTAAGTCAATATATCTATTTATTTCTATTCCTATTTCTATTTCTATTTTTATTTCTAAAAACAATAGTTCTAGGGATCGAATCGGATTTTTTCTCATTATTAAGAAAAGGTAACAAAGATAAAATACGAGCTTGCTTTATAGCAATAGTAATTAATCGTTGATGTTTCAAAGTCAATCTATTCACTCGTCTCGATAATATTTTTCCTTGTTCACTAATAAATCGACTAATTAAACTCATGTTTCTATAATCGATCCGATCCCCCGATTCGATTGTGGGTAAATATTTACGAAAGGATCGCTTAGATTTACGAAAGGGTTGCTTGAATTTATTCAATTTATTCATGGTTTATTAAAAATTCTATTTTTTTTTCTTTATTTATTTTAGATTTAAATAAAAAAATTATGTTGGATTTATATTTATATATATATTATATATTTTTTATTTATATATATATATTATAATTATATAAATATAGATTAAATCTTAATATAGATTAAATATTAAGTTTTTCTTCTTTATTGCTGATTCCTGTTGGGAAAATATCACATACACATGTTCTCTCTCTTCGTCTTCGATCTATTTCTTTATTTCTCCATGAATCGTATGTTTATGACAATAGCGACAGAATTTTCTTAATTCTAATCGACTGGATGTATTGTGTCGATTCTTTTGAGTAATATATCTAGAAATACCTGCCGATTCTTTATTGATACAACAATTAGTACATTCTAAAATAACTGTAACTCTGACATCTTTACTCTTGGACATGAGGACATGAACCCCCTTTCGATTTTGTATTAACTTTATTATATTCTTCTCTTTTCGATACGAACCAAAACCCAAAGAAGAAGAAAAGAACAAAAAAAAATAAATAGAAATTACTAACTAATAATTTAATTTGGAACGATTTCGTTGTAATTAATATTAATCGAGTAATAAAGTAATAAATAAGAATAACAATTAAGTAATACAATTTCTTTCGAACTTTTTTTCATATTAGTATTTATTTCATCTAAATATCTTCTTTTTATACTACTTTTTATACTACAATTTTGTAGTATTCACCCTCATTCTGTTTTTTCTGGTAATTGATTAGATTAGATGAGACCTTCCAAATTTTTGTCGAAATTTAATACACTTTTTTCTTTCTGTCCTAAGAACTGCAAAATGGAAAAAATTTGGGTTACATCATGTAAAATTAGCTCTCTAGTTCTATCCATTTTTTTTACATGTCAACAACTCAATAACTAGAATGAAAAAAAAGGGAATAACAGAGCATCTGGAAATAAACGATTAATTTCTATCAAGAGACTTGCTAAAGACCCAAACCATAGAGTAGTTAGCACAGGTGCCGTGGAAAGATACGTTTTTATATCTCGCATTGAAAATCCTCCTTCCTTTCTTTTTATTTTTTTTTTATACATACGTTAGCTCTATAACTCTATAAATAGAATTCTTTATTTATACTATATAACTAAAGCAAGAAGAAAAAAAAAAGACAAGAAAAATTAGTAGAATTCTATTTATGTAGAAATAAAAGATAAAATAACGGTGTGGAAAACACGTCAGGAATTTTATACAATGACACTGTAAAGCAATTTTTTAATTTTTTAAAAGGGATGTAGCGCAGCTTGGTAGCGCGTTTGTTTTGGGTACAAAATGTCACGGGTTCAAATCCTGTCATCCCTACCTATTACTTCCTATAGTGGAAGTAATGGAAGTAACGAGGCATTAATTTAGATCGATTAAGATTATTACTCATTTTTTATTTTTCACTTTTATATATGCAAAATGTATTATGAATTGGGGTACCAATACAAAAACGCCTTTCGGATTTGCTGTCATATATAAAAAAAGAAAGCGCTCTTAGTTCAGTTCGGTAGAACGCGGGTCTCCAAAACCCGATGTCGTAGGTTCAAATCCTACAGAGCGTGATTCTCTTTATGTTATTCTGAATAACAATCAAATAACTTAACAAAATAGAATTGGAATTTGTCCACCCCACAAGGAGAAGGTCAATCAAAATCAAAGGTTTAACTGATCACCGCG